GATTTCAATGTAATTTGTTTTTGATTGTTCCTTAGTTTATCCTTAACGAATCTATCATGATCATGAAAAGTAAAAAGGGGCAAAGTCATTTTGTGTTGATTGTTTTCAAAATGGAAGTTTTCTTCTTCTGCATGTAAAAAAGGAATAAATAAATCAATCAAATTCCGGGAGGCTTCATAAAGTGCTTCCTTAGGAGTGAAACTTCCATTTGTCCATATTTCGAGAAATAGTATCTCTTGTTTTTCATTTCCATTCACATAAGAATGAATACTATGATTTGCATTTCTAACAGGCATGAATACAGCATCTATAGTATAACTTCCATCTTGAATGTTGTTTAGTGTTTTTATACGATATCCCCGCTTTCTCTCAATTTGTAATTCAATACACAAATTAATAGGTTCTGTTAGGTTAGCTATATGTTGTGTATTATCAATGACTTCCACCGAAGGTGGTAAAATGATGTCTTGAGCAGTTACATATCCAGGACCTTTGAAACAAATAGACGCCTCCCGAGTTCCATACAGATTACTTCTCAATACAATTTCTTTCAAATTCATTAAAATTTCATGTATTGATTCTTGAATACCTACTACGGTAGAATATTCATGTGGTATTTTCTCAGATTTTGCACGTGTGATACATGTTCCCTCTATTTCTCCGAGCAAAATTCTTCGCATTGCAATGCCTATTGTATCTGCTTGACCTTTCATAAGTGGAGACAGAATAAAGCGTCCATAATAAAGACGCTTACTGTCTACCCTTGATTCAACACACTTCCACTGTAGTGTCTGAGTAGATACTTTTAGTTTTTCTCGAATCATAGTAATATATTTTTATGAAACTCTTGATTTAATTGTTTATTTCTCTTGAAATCTTTTTCTTTAATGTTTATTGTTAGTTTTACACACGTCTTTTTTTAGGAGCCCTACATCCATTATGTGGCATAGGGGTTACATCCCGTATAACCTTTAATAGTATCCCACTTCTATAAATAACTCTTAATGCCACATCTCTTCCTAGACCGGCACCCTTTAGCCTGACGTCTGCTCGTTGCATGCCTTGATCGACTACTGTTCGAATAGCATTTCCCGCTGCGGTTTCAGCGGCAAATGGTGTCCCCCTTCGTGTACCCTTGAATCCACATGAACCGGCGGAGGACCAAGAAATCACCCGACCTCCTACATCTGTAACAGTCACAATGGTATTGTTGAAACTAGCTTGAATATAAATAACCCCCTTTGGTATTTTACGAGGATGCTTACGCGAACCAATACGTCCAGTTTTCCGTGAACCAATTTTTGGTATAGATTTTGCCATTTTTTTTATTTTTTAAAAAAAGAGAAGTCCGAAATATATGGATATATCCATTTCCTGTCAAAAAGGATTCTTTACTATTTTCTAACTAGTTATTCTATTGTATTCTATAATTCGATTAATATAGAATACCTTTTTTCAAATATCAAGCAATAAGCAATTCTATTTATTAGAATACTTATAACTATAGACTAGAACTATAGACTAGATTCGAATATAGAATGTAAATTTTTCGATTTTTATGATTTAGTATTTAAGAAAATGGAATATTAATAAGATTTTGAATTTGAATAGAATTCAAATACAAAATCTTATTAATAGAAAGCCCTTTTTTATTTTAATTTAATATTATCCTTGTCGTTGTTTATGTTTTGGATTGGAACAAATTACTATAAGTCGACCTCGCCTACGGATCAATCGACATTTTTCACAAATTTTACGAACAGAGGCCGCCACTTTCATATTTTTAACTCCTTAGAAATTCAATTGAATACCAAATTTATATATTGGAAGAAAATAGGGTTTCCTTACATTTTGAACTTAAAATTGTTCCTCTGTCGTCGCTAAGTTTTTTCGCTAACTCTAGTTCTTATGATAATTTTCATTTACCTATCTATATCCGAGAATTCAGATATAGATAGGTAAATGAAAATTATCCTTACCTCCTTGATTTTTATTATTTATTATCTATATGACTATCTTCTTCCTCTTCACGGAAGAATTTGACAACATATTTGTTGTCTACTATATCTACAATTATATACATGTCGATGTCAAGGTTTCTTGACATGCCCCTTATCAATCATTATTAAAGATTTTTTGGTCCGGGGTAAAGTTTTTACCCGTACCAGTCGTAGTCGTCGTGGTTTCATAATTTATCACCCCCTTCTCTTTCATTTTTATTATTCTCTTGATGATTATCTTCCAGTTCACGGAAGAATATGACTAGATATGCGTTGTTGACTTCGTGCACAGTTGTTGCGATCGAGATTACCATATATAGCATAAAACCTCCCCCCCGATTCTTTCTAATCGAGCCTCTCGATCTGTTATTAGACCCCTAGAAGTCGAAAGAATTACAATCCCGATCCCTCCTAAAACTTTCGGAATTTTGGGATACTTAGAATAGATTCGTAGACCTGGTGTACTAATCCTTTTTAAATTTAAAAAAGTTTTATATGAT